TCATGAGGATTTGGTTCATCCGACACGTACACGTCATGGGCATCCCGCTTTTCTATGTTCTATAGATTTGTATGTAACTATTGAGAGTGAAGATATTCTACATAATGTGAATATTCCCCCCAAAAGTTTTCTTTTAGTTCAAAACGATCAATATGTAGAATCCGAACAAGTGATTGCTGAGATTCGCGCAGGAACATCTACTTTGAATTTGAAAGAGAAGGTTCGCAAACATATTTATTCTGATTCAGATGGAGAAATGCACTGGAGTACTGATGTGTATCATGCACCTGAATTTACATATGGGAATGTTCATTTATTATCAAAAACAAGTCATTTATGGATATTATTAGGGGAGCCGTGCCGTTCCAGTCTAGTCTCCCTTTCGATCCACAGGGATCAGGATCAAAAGAGTGCGCATTCCCTTTCTGTCAAGCGAAGATCTATTTCCAACCTCTCAGAAACTAATGATCGGGCGAGACAAAAAATCTTTAGTGCGCATTTTTCTGGTCAAAAAGAAGATAGGATTGCTGATTATTCAGACCTCAATCGAATCATATGTACTGATCATTCTAATCTCGTATATCCGGCTATTCTACCTATTCTAGCCGAGAATTCGGATTTTTTGTCAAATTTATTATCAAAGAGGCGAAGAAATCAATTCATCATTCCACTCCAATCGATTCAAGAACGCAAGAAGGAACTAATGCCCTGTTCAGGCATCTCGATGAAAATCCCCACAAATGGTATTTTCTGTGGAAATAGTATTATTGCTTATTTCGACGATCCTCGGTACAGAAGAATGAGTTCGGGCAGTACTAAATATGGGACTCTAGAAATGCATTCAATCGTGAAAAAAGAGGATTTGATTCAGTATCGAGGAGTGAGGGAATTTCGACCAAAACACCAAAAGAAAGTAGATCGATTTTTTTTCATTCCCGAAGAAGTGCATATCTTACCCGGATCTTCTTCCATTTCCATAATGGTACGGAACAATAGTATCATTGGGGTAGATACACAAATCACCTTAAATATAAGAAGCCGAGTAGGCGGGTTGGTCAGGGTGGAGAAAAAAAAAAAAAGAATTGAACTGAAAATCTTTTCTGGAGATATATATTTCCCTGGAAGAGCAGATAAGATATCCCGACATAGCGGCGTTTTGATACCACCAGGAACAAGAAAAACAAATGACAAGGAATCCAAAAAAGTGAAAAATTGGATCTATGTCCAACGGATTACGCCGAGCAAGAAAAAGTTTTTTGTCTTGGTTCGACCTGTCGTCACATATGAAATAATGGATGGTATAACTTTGGCCACACTTTTCCCCCCCGATCTATTGCAGGAAAGAGATAATGTGCAACTTCGAGTTGTCAATTATATCCTTTATGGAAATGGCAAACCAATTCGAGGAATTTCTGACACAAGTATTCAATTAGTTCGGACGTGTTTAGTTTTGAATTGGAACCAAGACAAAAAAAGTTCTTCTAGTGAAGCAGCCCGCGCTTCCGTTGTTGAACTAAGGACAAACAATTTGATTCGTCATTTCCTAAGAATCGACTTCGTAAAATCCCCAATTTCCTATATCGGAAAAAGGAATGATCCTTGGGGTTTAGGATTGCTCGCTGATAATGGATTAGATTGGACCAATATCAATCCCTATTCCAAGGCAAGAATTCAACAAACCCTTAACCAAAATCAAGGAACTATTCATACATTTTTGAATAGAAATAAGGGATGTCAGTCGTTGAGCATTTTGTCATCATCCAATTGTTCTCGAATGGACCCAGTCAACGGTGCAAAATATCACAACGTCATACAAGAATCAATTCAAGAGGATCCTCTAATTCCAATTAGGAATTCATTGGGTCCTTTAGGAACATCCCTTCCAATTGCGAATTTTTATTCATTTGATCGGTTACTAACTCATAATCAGATCTTAGTAACTAACTATTTGCAACTTGACAATTTAAAACAGCCCTTTCAAGTATTAAAATTGAAATATTATTTAATTGCGGAAAATGGGAAAATTTATAATCCAAATCCACGCAGTAAGATTCTTTTGAATCCATTGAATTTGAATTGGTATTTTCTCCACCACAATTATTGTGCAGAGACATCTAAAATAATGAGTCTTGGACAGTTTATTTGTGAAAATGTCTGTATAGCCAAAAAAAGACCCCCCCTCAAATCGGGTCAAGTTATCCTTGTTCAAGTTGATTCTGTAGTAATACGATCAGCTAAGCCTTATTTAGCCACCCCGGGAGCAACTGTTCGTGGCCTTTATGGAGAAACTTTTTACGAAGGAGATACATTAGTTACATTTCACTATGAAAAATCGAGATCCGGTGATATAACACAAGGTCTTCCAAAAGTAGAACAGGTATTAGAAGTGCGTTCCGTTGATTCAATATCGATGAATCTAGAAAGGAGGGTTGAGGGTTGGAACAAATGTCTAACAAGAATTCTTGGAATTCCTTGGGGATTCTTGATTGGTGCTGAGCTA